TTTTTTTTTTTTCAAAAAAAAAAAAACAACAAATTCTTTCTATTTTTTTAGTTTCAATTGATTGTATTGTGTGCGCCTACGCAAATGGGATATAAATGCCTCACTATTCACTCGGTTTAGGGACATAATCATTATGTAGGAGAGATGGCCGAGTGGTTCAAGGCGTAGCATTGGAACTGCTATGTAGGCTTTTTGTTTACCGAGGGTTCGAATCCCTCTCTTTCCGCACCCTTACCAAGTTCATCAATGTTACTGACCTCAATGTTTGAAATAATAATAGATAACATTATTGCAACTTTGATATGCATTCTCTATTCCTAATTTCTTTCTGTAATATAGAAAACCAGTACCAAAATTTCCCCTGCCCCCAGAAGGGCCGCCGTATCTGTTACGTCAAGGTCTAATTTTCTCCAAAATACTAATAGGCCGCCGATATAATAGGACACGGATAGAGTCAAAGCAACATGCAATATAACTATATGGACCTTTTTATGTATTTTATGTATATGTATAAAAATAGTAATACTAATAAGCCTCCGATATAAAAGGACGCATATAGAGTCAAAGCAATATTCAATATAACTAAAGCAATATTCAATATAACTATAGTGACCTTTTTATGTTTTTGTATAAAAATAGTCACATCATTCTTCTTTTTTTGAATGAATTTTAGTATATTTGTGGGATTTTCGAGTGGCATAATTTAAGTCTCCTTAAAAGTTCAAATTTATTCAATTTCTTTTTACTTATTCTATTTATGTGGATAAAGTGGGCAAGGAATAACAATTTTCCTACACCCACTTCTATACACGAATGGGGAAAAATACTCGGATCAAAATTCTTGTTATTTTAACGAGGTTTAAGTCTGACGAGAATAATATTCTACAACCAGCAATTCATTAATTTTCAAACCAACCCATTTCCTATCTATTATTTGATTGACTAATCCTTTATATTGGACTGGATGAAGAGTCAAATGGGTTGGCAATTGTTTGCGGGGGGCTGATTCAAGAGAATTTTGAATTAGAGTTCTCGATTTTTGTTCATCCTTGGCTGTAATAATATCTTCAGGTTTACAACGATAACTTGGTATATCTACTATACGACCATTAACTAAAACATGTCTGTGGTTAACTAATTGACGGGCTTGAGGAATAGTCGCAGCCATACCCAATCGAAAAAGTATGTTATCCAAACGCATTTCTAATAATTGGAGTAAAACCTGACCGGTTGACCCTTTCGCTTTTCCAGCGATACGAACGTATTTAAGCAATTGTCGTTCTGTAAGACCATAATGAAAACGCAATTTTTGTTTTTCTTCTAAACGAATACGATATTGAGATTTTTTACTGGAGAGCGATTGTTCTCTTCGAACTCTTCTAACTGGAAGCTCTTTTCTGGTTAGTCCTGGTAAAGCCCCCAGACGGCGTATTTTTTTGAAACGAGGCCCTCTGTAACGTGACATAAACACTCCTTTTTAAAATGGAAAATCTCATAAAGAAAAATAAAAACTAAACTAAATGACAAATATTATATTCTAATAAATGAAGTGAAATCTACTTAAAGTATTGTACTAATGTAGTACAAAGAAGAATTGGAAAGATTCTATCAGTATCCGAATTGAATTCTATTCTATATCTATTTATTTTCCTAATATAAAAAGAGATTATCCCTTATGTCAAAAATGAAAAAAAAAATAGAGAGAGAAAAAAGCCGGCTATCGGAATCGAACCGATGACCCTCGCATTACAAATGCGATGCTCTAACCTCTGAGCTAAGCGGGCTCTCAGAACACAAATTGTGCATTTATTTATCAGAATTCTTTCCTAAACTACTGGGATCCTAGTTATTAACTATTTAATATTAGCTCTTCATAACACAATTACTCTATCATAACATAATCAAATAAATACAAACATACAAAAAAATATAGAATATCCCATATTTATTTGATATTCTAGTATATAACATATGATAAAAATCGGAATAATTTTAAAATACGAATAAAAATTTTTTGAATTACCAGTTACCTAGAATACTCTTTTTATCCATTTATCTAATAATTAATAATTTATCAAATATTTTTTGATCCATAAAAAAAGAATTGGATAAACAAGAATTTTCATTTATATAGTAAGATTCTCTTTTTTTTTTTAGTTTTGAATCCCATTTTTGAATATTTTCGATTCTTCAAATTTCTATTATTTATTATATTTTATCTATTTCGATTATAAATAATTCATATTTATTATATGTATTTATCCCGATCCTTATTATTTTTATTTATTTTATATAATTTGAATTATTAAATAAAAGTAGAATGGAATTATATAGGAAGATTCTTTCTATGTATATATTCTTTGGATATATTTGAATATTCTAGAATACCTTCTATTTCATTCTATCTATATTAAAATATATATATATATAGAAAATAGTAAAGAGTATATAGAATATTATCTTCAATATAAATAAATAAATATTTTAAGATATATTAAAT